GATAGCGAATGGGTTACCTACTCCTAAGGGTCAAAGCAAGCCTTTTAATTCTATTCTTTATTCTTACATTAAAGAATGAATCAAATCTCCCCAAGTAGGATTCGAACCTACGACCAGTCGGTTAACAGCCGACCGCTCTACCACTGAGCTACTGAGGAACAAGGGGAGATTCGACCTCCTAGAGTTCAACTCCCGCTCTCAACCCATGAACAATATGAGTCCGAAGCTTCTTTCGTAACTCCCAGAATTTCTTCGTAGTGGCTCCGTTCCATGCCTCATTTCATAGGGAAGTCCAAAGTGGCTCTATTTCATTCTATTTCACTTCCTAGCACTTCCTATCATTTAATATCCATCCCTTTGGTCTTATTGACATAAGAGATGCCATTTATAGTCTATCTCTTTCTATATATGGAAAGTCAAGAAATTCTCATCGAAACATCGAGAAATTGTGCATATAGAAAACTCTAAAGAAAGAAAAAAGGAGACCCATGCCATGATTTTCAAATCTTTTCTACTTAGTAGTCTAAGTTTCTCGATGAGGATAATTAATTCGGTCGTTGTGGTCGGACTCTATTATGGATTTCTGACCACATTCTACATAGATCCCTCTTAGATCTTCTTTCTCCAATCTTGGGTTAGGGAAGAAGGAGATATTCGCGACTACTGGTGGTTTCATTATGGGGCAGCTCATGATCTTCATATCGATCTATTATCCACCTCCGCATCTATTCTTTCTTAGCTAAACGGGTGGAAGATCCATCCAATTTGGTTATATCATGAACTCGAAAAACGGATCTGAATGTGACTGAAATGCACGATCTTCACAGGTATCACTTTTCACGATACCTAAACCTAAAAGGTGGAATAGCTATTTTCGAACCATTTCCTATAAGAGAATGGTTTCCATTACTTTGAGAAATGGATTCTATATCAAACTATAGCTATTGCATTAAAGAAGAAAAGAAACTAATAGAAGTCGAAGACGCGGAATGGTAGTGAATAGAGAAAAAGATTCTTCTGATTTTCTTGTTCCTGAAAATATTCTATCTATCTCCTAGACGCTGTAGAGAATTGAGAATTTTCATGTCTTTCAATTCTCGTACTCGTAATTGGAAAGTTACGGAAGGAGATCCATCATTTTGCAATGAAAACAACATAAAAAACTCTGGACAATTTCGAAATCAGACCAAGCGTCTTAATACATATGCAAAAAAATTCATTATTGGCCCACCATTGATTACAAGATTTAGCTTTTATGAATCGCTATTGCTTTGATACGAATAATGGCAGTCGTTTCAGTATGTTAAGGATACAGATGTATCCACAATTCATTTAGAGTTACTTAATAGCCTATTTCTTATACTATATCTCTCTCCCGTGAAATTCTCGAGCCGAAAGATGGATGCATATGCTGTGTTTCATTTTGCTAAATGATATCAATTAAATGGTGTATCAATTCTATAAATTGGATATAGCAATAAATAAATCAGCAAAATTCTTTTATTTTAGATAGAAGAAACATTTCTTCTATCTAAAATAAAAGAATGTACCCTTCTATCCAAATCCAATTTGCATCGATAAAATAAATCCAAATTATGGATTCCAGCAGTAGATGAATAATTGCAAATTTTTGTGTGTACGAGATTCGAATAACTTCAAAATAACTGACATAATTTTTTATTTTTCCTGATCAGAAAAATACATGAAAAAGAAAGGAGGTAGAAAAATTTTTTGATTTATGGTTAAAGAAGAAAAACAAGAAAACAGGGGTTCTGTTGAATTTCAAGTATTCAGTTTCACCAATAAGATACGGAGACTTGCTTCACATTTGGAATTACACAAAAAAGATTTTTCATCGGAAAGAGGTCTACGAAGACTTTTGGGAAAACGTCAACGTTTGCTGGCTTATTTGGCAAAGAAAAATAGAGTACGTTATAAGAAATTAATAAGTCAGTTGGATATTCGGGAGAAGTAATTTAATCGTTCGAATTTTTTTCTTATTTTATTAGTAGTCTTATAGTAGTCTTAGATTTTGCATTTTGATGAGCCTCGTTTTGAGGAATTCATGGAATAATGAATTAAGGAAGAAAAAAGAATATGAACAAGGAGACATAACATAAAAAAAAGAATAGATAAGACGATATTCGCCCTCCCCCCACGTATTTTATTTCTTCTCCAATACAAAAACCAGCAAGACCTACTCCATTGATAATTCCATCAATAACACCTTTATCAAAAAAATGCGTTAGTTCAGCAAATCTTCTTATACCCAGGATAAAGAGCCTAGTATAGAAAATATCTATATAACCGCGATTATATGACCAGCTGTATACCTTTTTTTTTACTTGATCCAAAAAGTTCTTTTTTGGATTCCCTTTTACAAGGGAATTTTTAAAATTCAAATTCTGAAAAAAAGAATAAGCGGACCCATAGCATATATATGCTATGAATAGACCAAAAATAGCTAAACTTACAGAAGAAATTGCATTAGTAAGAAATTCATATGAATTTATAGAAGAATTAGAACTTTCCTGGAAAAAGCTTATTGAAGGGGTTAACCACTTTGATAATATGGTTAACTCCGATGTTTCATTATCCATTACTCCATTATCAAAATGGATTCCTATGGATCCAATGAACAAAGTAAAAAGCAGTAATATAAGAAGAGGAAATAGCATAGTATTTCCAGTTTCGCGAGGATAGACAAAAGTATTTTTAGCTCCAAAAGAAGTACTAAAGAATCCTATTCTATTTCTTGTATTACCAGAAATTTTGGGTATATTTTGGGAAAAAAAAGAAACTCCACTCTTCATTGTTGATAAAACCAAATCTCTATTGACTCCTTTGGATATGCTTTTTCCCCATAAGGATATTGAATGCAATGAACCTTCTTTAGTACTACTGTAATTTTGAAAATGAACACGCAAATACCCATCAAAAGTAAGTAAATAGATTCGAAACATATAAAATGCAGTTAATCCTGCAGTAAAAGAAGCTATTATTCCAAAAAAAGGTGAATACAACCAACTATTACTAAGGATTTCATCTTTGGACCAGAAGCAAGCAAGAGGTGGAATACCACAAAGAGAAAGTGTACCCAATAAAAAAGTAGTTCTTGTAATAGGAACATACTTTTTTAAACCACCCATAAGAACCATATTTTGGCTTTTATCTGGTGAATATCCAACAAGAGGTTCCATTGAATGAATAATGGATCCGGATCCCAAGAACAATAAAGCTTTCGAATAAGCATGAGTGATCAAATGGAATAAAGCTGCTTGATAAGAACCTATACCTAGAGCTAACATCATATAACCCAATTGAGACATTGTAGAATAGGCTAAGCTTCTTTTAATATCTCTCTGAGCAAGAGCTAAAGTTGCTCCTAAGAAAAGTGTTATTGTACCTACTAAGGAAATGAAACTCATTATGAAAGGTATCGATATGAAAAGAGGAAGAAGTCGAGCTAGAAGAAAAATCCCCGCGGCAACCATAGTTGCCGCGTGTATAAGAGCCGAAATGGGAGTGGGTCCTTCCATAGCATCGGGTAACCATACGTGAAGAGGGAATTGTGCAGATTTTGCAACTGCACCAAGAAATAATAAAAAAGCACACAAAATAGTAAGTAATGAATTAATCCCATTGTTAGGAATCCAGTTATTAGCTATTTTGAACAAATCCCGAAACTCTAAACTACCTGTTATCCAAAAAAAACCTAAAATTCCTAATAACAAACCAAAATCCCCTACACGATTAGTTACAAAAGCTTTTTGACAAGCACTGGCTGCAATTGGTCGTGTAAACCAAAAGCCTATCAATAAATAGGAACACATTCCTACAAGTTCCCAAAAAAAATAAATTTGTATCAAATTGGAACTAGTAACCAATCCCAACATGGAAGTATTAAAAAAACTTATATAAATGAAAAATCTCAAATATCCCTCATCGTGAGACATATAATCGTCACTATAAATAAGAACCAAGATTCCTACAGTAGTAATAAGTATTAACATAATAGAAGTAAGGGGGTCGATCAAGTATCCAAATTCTAAAGAAAAATCATTATTGATGGTCCAAGACCATAAATATTGATAGATAGAACTCCCTTTTATTTGTTGAATAGACAGGTGAACTGAGAATACCAGAGCTATACTTAATAGTAAAACACTAGGAAAAGCCCATATGCGACGAAGATTTTTTGTTGCTGTTGGAATAAGAAAAAGCCCCAACCCCATTGACATAATAACTGGAAGTGGGAGAAGAGGGATTACCCAGGCATATTGATATGTATGTTCCATAAGAAAAGAAATAGCAATTTTTAGTTGAAATTTAGAGTTCTTTTTTTTTCTATAAAATTGTTTCCGATTCACCAAACCTATTCTTATTTCTTTCTGAAGGAATTAAAAAACTAAATAAGAATAAGAAAAAATATTCGTTATTTAGTTATTAAAAAAAAAAAAGAAATTTATTAAAATACAAAAAAAGATTGAATCAGTTTACTTTCTATTCCTATTCTTTTTTTTATTTCTTTCTGTTAAAATGAAACAGCTCTCTTATTTGGTAACTGATTGATTGAATTTCAACTATACTATATTTTCATTTTATATTTATACTATATTTTCATTTTATATTTATGGGAAATTCTCGAATATTCTTTACTTCATATAAAATAGAAATCCTAATGATTAGAATTATCTAAGTTTTAGAAGAATGTCTTGTTTAAGAGACTAATTTTTTTTTTTATTTTGATATTTTGACTGGAATTCAATTCTTGAATATCTTCTCAACTTAATTAACTATTTGAATTTTACCTTCGCTTTCTCTCCCCATATTATATGAGGGCTTATCCCCCATACCTTAGATTTATATATAGAGTATATTTGATATATAAATTGATTTAAATAGAAAACCTTTGTATATAATATATCTTTGTATATATTGTATATTATTAAAACAAAGTCTAAAATATATATGAAAAATACGCGAAAACTCTTGTCCTATCCACATTAGACAAAATGGAGTAAAAAAAAATTTCAAATTTCATTATCTTTCAGTATCTAAGTATAAATACTAAGAAAAAACAGAAAGAAGGATTGATTTGCGGCAATAGATGTCTTTCACATACAACTAGAAAAAATGAATTTCTCTTTTGAATGGCAGTTCCAAAAAAACGTACTTCGATGTCAAAAAAGCGTATTCGTAAAAATATTTGGAAGAAAAAAACTTATTTTTCCATAGTACAATCTTATTCCTTAGCAAAATCAAGATCATTTTGGAGCGGTAACGAGCATCCAAAACCGAAAGGTTTTTCTGGGTAACAAACAAATAATCAGGTTTTGGAATAATCTGAATTGACCGATCTCAAAGAAATTCCAATTATTTAATATGAATGAATAATTTGGATTAATTAATGAATGTACTTTTATGTGTTGAATTCCTGGGTATAATATTCTTAGAACTAATCCCCCTGTTATTCTGTTATCCTGTTATTCTGTTATATAGAACAAAAGTTTTGGTATATTGTGTCCTCAGTATTCTTTTTTCCTATCAAAGAACTTTTGATAATAGAATCCTCCTATTTTTTTATGAGGATTCCATTATCAAAAGTAGAGTATTCTTGCAATAGGATTTCGAATTTCTACCTATCTTATCCAAAATTCACAAAAAAATCGGTTTAGGACTGGTAAATCATATTAATAAGAGCGTAAAGGCTTTGACTCTAGAAACTTTTCAAAATACAAAACTCTTTGTATTTTAATGATGAAATTCTAATTTTCCTAAATTCTATGGATTCTCCCAATCTCGACGATTCGGGAGAAAATAACTATTATTCTTTTAAGTTAACTAATATTTCAAGTTAGCCGCCATGGTGAAATTGGTAGACACGCTGCTCTTAGGAAGCAGTGCTCAAGCATCTCGGTTCGAGTCCGAGTGGCGGCATTCTCGAAAAAGAATACAATAGATTAGAAAATGGATTCAATTCGAAATTTCCAATTTTGTAATGGGACCTTCTCTTTATGCTATTTGCAACTTTAGAACATATACTAACTCATATCTCTTTCTCAACTATTTCAATTGTGATTACGATTCATTTGATAACCTTATTAGTTCGTGAACTTAGGGGATTACATGATTCGTCAGAAAAAGGAATGATAACTACTTTTTTCTCTATAACAGGATTCTTAGTTTCTCGTTGGATTTCTTCGGGACATTTTCCATTAAGTAATTTATATGAGTCATTGATCTTCCTTTCATGGGCTCTGTATATTCTTCATACTATTCCTAAGATACAGAACTCTAAAAATGATTTAAGCGCAATAACTACGCCGAGTACTATTTTAACGCAAGGCTTTGCTACGTCAGGTCTTTTAACTGAAATGCATCAATCTACAATACTAGTACCTGCTCTCCAATCTCAGTGGTTAATGATGCATGTCAGTATGATGTTACTAAGCTATGCAACTCTTTTGTGCGGATCCTTATTATCCGCCGCTCTTCTAATCATTCGATTTCGAAAGAATTTCGATTTCTTTTCTAAAAATAAAAAAAAAAAATTACTTAAAACATTTTTATTTAGTGAGATTGAATATTTCTATGCAAAAAGAAGTGCCTTAAAAAACACCTCTTTTCCTTCATTTCCAAATTATTACAAATATCAATTAACTGAGCGTTTGGATTCTTGGAGTTATCGTGTTATTAGTCTAGGGTTTACCCTTTTAACCATAGGTATTCTTTGTGGAGCAGTATGGGCTAATGAGGCGTGGGGATCCTATTGGAATTGGGATCCTAAGGAAACTTGGGCATTTATTACCTGGACCATATTTGCAATTTATTTACATAGTAGAACAAATCCAAACTGGAAGGGTACGAATTCCGCATTTGTAGCTTCGATAGGATTTCTTATAATTTGGGTCTGCTATTTTGGTATCAATCTTTTAGGAATAGGTTTACATAGTTATGGTTCATTTACATTACCATCTAAATAATTACTTAACATAAAACATTCCTAAAATGAAGGGTTTTTCCCATTTTTTTTGATTTGAGAACCCCTTTGAAAAGACGTTCAAAGGGGTTCCCAAAAATGCAAAATAGATCTAATTAAACTTTTTTACTTTTTTCGGAATTTTTTGGTTTTTCCATTATGAAATATAGAGCGGACTAGTTAAAAAAAGAAAATCCTATTTAGGATAATAATTGGATAAGAGAGCCTCTACCCTGTCAACGGATAGCGAGAGAACAAAATCTGGATAAATACCAATTCCTATTACTGGTAAAAAGATACAGATTAAAAGAAAGAGTTCTCGTGGTCCAGAATCCACAAAATTTGCGTTTGGAACATGAAATAACTTGTATCCATAGAACATCTGGCGTAACATAGATAATAAATAAATAGGAGTTAATATCATTCCAATTCCCATTACAAAAGTAATTAGCATTTTTGGCATTAACATAAATTTTGGACTAGTAATTAGTCCAAAAAATACTACTAATTCTGCAACAAAACCGCTCATTCCTGGTAAGGCAAGAGAAGCCATTGAAAAGCTACTAAACATAGTAAACATTTTTGGCATTGGTATAGATATCCCTCCCAGTTCTTCGAGATAAACAAGACGCATTCTATCACAAGCCGTTCCTGCCAAGAAAAATAGTGTAGCACCGATAAATCCATGGGATAATATTTGTAAAATAGCTCCATTTAGTCCAATGTTGGTTATGGAACCAATTCCTATAATTATGAAACCCATGTGAGATACGGAGGAGTAGGCTATTCTTTTTTTGAAATTTCGTTGACCAAGAGAAGTTGAAGCTGCATAGATTATTTGCACCGCTCCTATTATTACCAACCAGGGGGAAAATAGATAATGAGCATGAGGTAACAATTCCATATTGATCCGAATCAATCCATATGCTCCCATCTTTAATAGGATTCCCGCTAAAAGCATACATGTACTGTAATGTGCTTCCCCGTGGGTATCAGGTAACCACGTATGTAGAGGTATAATCGGCAATTTGACAGCATAAGCAATAAGGAAGCCAAAATAAAGTAGTATTTCCAATGTTGCAGGGTATGATTGATTAATCAATCGTTCCAAGTCTAATGTTGGTTCGTTGGAACCATATAAGCCCATACCCAGAACTCCGATTAAGAAAAAAATGGAACCGCCTGCAGTATACAAAATAAACTTGGTAGCTGAATATAGACGCCTTTTTCCCCCCCACATGGATAAAAGTAAGTAAACAGGAATTAATTCTAACTCCCACATGATAAAAAAAAGTAAAAGGTCTCGTGAAGAAAATAATCCTATTTGACCGCTATACATTGCTAGCATAAGGAAATAGAATAATCGCGAATTCCGGGTAATTGGCCAAGCCGCTAAAGTAGCTAAAGTAGTGATAAATCCTGTCAATAAAATTGATCCTAATGAAAGTCCATCGATTCCCAATCTCCAGTGGAAATCAAAAACATCTATCCATTTAGAATCCTCCCTTAATTGCATTAAGGGATCCTCTAATTGGAAATGATAACAGAATGCATAAGTCATTAGAAGGAATTCTAATAAACAAATAGATATAGTATACCACCTAACGATTTTGTTTCCTTTATGGGGTAAAAAGAAAATTAATGAACCCGCAAATATCGGCAAAACAACAAGTATTGTTAACCAAGGAAAATAACTCATGATAAAGTAATAAAGACAAGATACGTTTTGACCAGAAAAGCCCATGCTCGATTATTTTGAGCACAGGCTTCTTCGGTAAAGAGGAATCAGACGATTCAAGTGGAGTTTTTTGTAACGTATCAATAAGATAGAGCCATGCTGCGGGTTGTTTCAGGCCCTAAATAAACGCGGACACTTAAAAAATCTGTTGGGCAGGCGGATTCGCATCTCTTACAACCCACACAATCTTCGGTTCTCGGCGCAGAAGCAATTTGCTTGGCTTTACATCCATCCCAAGGTATCATTTCTAATACATCTGTTGGACAAGCTCGTACACATTGAGTGCATCCTATACATGTATCATAAATTTTTACAGAATGTGACATTGGATCTAGAAATTTTCCTTTTCAACATAACAATTTTCGATCTGGTAAAAATGAAATTAGTACTATATAAGTTATATGTATTGTAGACACCAGACGAAGCAATGGTTTATCCAAACTTTAATAAATAATGCAATATATTTCTTAATCTATTTGTGAGAAAGCGTGAAAAGAGCCAAGAGACTTGAATTTAAGGCTTCAACAGTCATAATTATACGAATTCTACATACTAATTCGAATTAGCCAATAAATTAGCTATTATCTTTGCAATATAAATTATTGCAATTTGAATATTGCAATATCAATGAATTGCAAAAATGCAAAATTCAATAAGTAAAAAAGAATACTCTGAAATAACCTACTTCAAAAATGGGTATTCTCAAATAAAAATAAGAAAAGAAGACTCGAATTTTATTAATCTTAATGTTCCATATTATTATATATGCACCTTTCTTTAGAGAATTCTATGTCTAATTATTCAAAAAATTCGATTGATTGATACGAGTTGATTTCCTGTTACGGTGGATGGAAGAAAGAATGGATAGTCCAATAGCTGCTTCAGCCGCCGCAAGGGCTATAACAAAAATTGCGAAAATGTCTCCTTTTAATTGGCGACTGTCAAATAGAGCAGAAAATGTTACGAGATTTAGATTAATTGAATTCAGTATAAGTTCAAGACATATTAGAGCTCTAACCATGTTTCGGCTTGTAATCAATCCATAGATACCAATCGAAAATAAATAGACACTCAAAAAAAGTACATGCTCAAACATCATTAACTAACTCCTTATCAATCTCGATTCATTTCAATATGAGGACAAGAATTGAACCGATTCAATTAATTAGAATAGAACAATTACGCAACAAAAGAGAAAAGAAAGTATTTGTTGTGTTGACAGTAGATGGATTTGACTAAATCAAAATTGTTTTATTCTTTAGTTATTTTTTTAGATTTGAAATTCTAAGAATTTATTATTGTCTAGCCATAGTAATTGCACCTATTAAAGAAACTAGAAGAATTAGGGAAATGAGTTCAAACGGAAGATAAAAATCGGTTGCTAAATGAATACCAATTTGTTGAACGTTATTTATGAGACCCTGTTCTACTATTTGGTTTGATCTTGTAGTCCAAAGAATTCCATACCATGACGTATCTGGGATAGTAGTCATTAGTGAAAAAGGAATAGTTATAGAAACGAGTGAAGTAAACCCATCTCCAATAGTCCAATAATTCTTATCTTTAGACCACTCTGAGCCATTTACAAACATTACAGCAAATATGATCAAAACATTTATGGCTCCCACATAAATAAGAAGTTGTGCGACAGCTACAAAGTAGGAATTCAATAAAAAATAGAATAAGGATATACAAACAAGAACTAATCCCAGCGAAAAGGCAGAATAAATTGGGTTGGTAAGTAATACTACTCCTAGACCCCCTAGTAGAAGAACAAATCCCCCAAATAGCACAAGAATCTCATGTATTGGTCCGGGTAAATCCATTATGGATAAGAAGAAATTAATAGTATAAAATTGTTCATGAACTGACTAAAACTAAAAGATTCAAGGAAAGAAAAAGGGATTAGGATATTTATATAAAAATTGTATAGTTAGAAATCACATCACGAAAATCGACTCTCATTTTAAATTAAGAATAATTCGTAATAAGCAGTAGTTATTCATTTTTCTTTATAGTTAATAAAAAACTATTGGATTTTTCTAACAAAAAAATCCTAGTACCTAGTAATCAGTAATCGTTCTTGAATTCCAAGATTTTTCTTCGTCTATTTTACTTTGAGGCGAATTCCTAATTGTTTGAATTGTGTAATCTCCCATTATGGAGACTGGTAACCGACTCAAAGCAATTTGATTGTAATTCAATTCATGACGATCATAAGTAGAAAGTTCATATTCTTCGGTCATCGATAAACAGTTTGTCGGACAATATTCAACACAGTTACCACAAAATATACAAACTCCGAAATCAATACTATAATTAAGCAATTGTTTCTTTTTAATATCCTTTTCAAATCTCCAATCCACAAGGGGTAGATCTATTGGGCATACGCGAACACATACTTCACAAGCAATACATTTATCAAATTCAAAGTGTATTCGCCCGCGGAAACGCTCTGATGTAATTGATTTTTCATAAGGGTAGTGAATCGTTATAGGTAAACGATTTGTGTGGGATAAGGTAATTATGAAACCTTGACCAATGTATCTTGCAGCACGTATTGTTTGTTGACCATAACTAATGAACCCAGTTATCATAGGGAACATATTCTAAATATCTATGAAAAAGGTATGTTTCTTTCTCTTGTTTGAGAGAACTTTTGTGTTGAAGATATTCTTACTGTTATTGTATTATCTTATTTATAGTGAAACTAGTTGGGAAGAAGTTGTTAATAAGAGATTGCCCAGAGAAATAGGTAAAAGAAATTTCCATCCAAGATTTAATAACTGATCCATTCTCATCCGGGGTAAAGTCCATCTTATTGTGATAGAAATGAAGAGAAATAAAAAAGCTTTAGTTAATGTAATAAGGATACCCATTATCATTTCCAAAATTCCCACAATTTTATTCATTTGGAAAAATCCAAAAAAGGATATATAGGGAATAGAAAAATTCCACCCGCCTAAGTAGAGAACAGTTACAAATAAAGCGGAAACTAATAAATTTAGGTAAGAAGCAAGATAAAATAAACCATATTTAATACCGGAATATTCGGTTTGATAACCCGCTACTAATTCTTCCTCTGCTTCTGGTAAATCAAAAGGTAATCTTTCGCATTCTGCCAAAGAAGAAATTAGAAAAACTAGAAAACCTATAGGCTGACGCCAAAGATTCCATCCAAAAAAACCATATTTTGACTGTGCTTCAACTATATCAACCGTACTTGAACTGTTAGATAATCATAGTCGATGATAACATCACAGTTCCCACCGCTATTCCAAAACCGTACATGAAACCTTAGCTTCATACGGCTCCTCTATGATCAGAAAAAAGGATTATTTCTTTTCGATCTTATCCCCCTGGCGTAGATAGAATTAGGTAAGATAAAATTGATTGAAAAGTCCTAAATTAGACCAAAGCAATTCCGTCTGCTAAAATAATAAAAAAGCGCTTCCGAATTGATCTTATCCTTTATATAATAAAATGACAGTTTTTTCTTGTTCAGTAATAACTTAATATTGGAATAAAACACTCGCTATAGCAATTAATAAATGAAAAGAATTGGATATTAGTTCATGACGAATTCAATTCTGTATGAATATAGATAAAAGAAAGAATAAATAAAGATCTTTTTTTGTATTGCATTCCATATCTTTTGTCCTATTCTTCTTTCCCGGGTAAGGGGGTACTTAAAAAGAAAAAAGAAATAAAGGGTTAATTCGTTCTTGATAGCTATTTCCTTAACAAGTGAATGGGAATATACTCTGGATCGGAATCCGAAGAAAGTACTACTTGATCATTTCCACCAATTTCAAGTCCTTATTATGATTCCTTTTATGAGGAAAAATGTCTAATGATTTAGATTCTCTCATTACTAATCCTTCATGTACTTTAGTGTTCCTAATCCCTCACTAACTTTTTATGGATTCTTTTATATGGTTATAAGTTCTAGTAATAACTAAAAATATTCTAGTAATGAAATTCCATATCGGGAATCCTTTATTCTTGCCCGCTTCAAGATATGATGACTAATCAAACAATCTCAATCTTGGGGTAAAGAGTTTACACTGCTTATGTTTACTTCAACTTTTTCTTGTACGTAGGAAATGAGATTTTTGATTTTTACTACAAATTAATAAGCTGTTTTGTTTCACTCATATAGCTATCTAGTTTCACTTACCGACCTGAATACAGAATAAGAAAAGGAAGATAAGTATTCAATGGATTTTAGAGGAAAAGTTCCTTTTTTAACGAATCACACGTAGAGATATTGCTAGCACACAAAAAGTTAATGGTATTTCATAACTAATAGATTGAGCAGCTGCTCGTAGACCACCTGAAAAAGAATATTTATTATTTGAGCTATATCCTGCCATAAGAAGACCAATAGGAGCAATACTTGAAATGGCAATCCATAAAAAAACACCAATACTAAGATCAGCTAAAACAAAATGATATCCAAAAGGGATAACTAAAAAACTTAATAAAACGGATATGACTGCTATAGAGGGTCCAATGCTAAATAAAGGAATCTCTCCTCGGGATGGGAGGATATCCTCTTTAAAAATCAGCTTAGTTCCATCTGCTATAGCTTGAAGCAGTCCTAGAGGACCAGCATATTCAGGACCAATACGTTGTTGTATCGATGCGGAAATTTCTCTTTCTAACCACACAATTACAAGTACTTCTATTGTGATTCCCAGTAGGAGGGTCAAAATAGGTAGAATCCATATCAGTCCATAGACTTCTTTTAATAATTCCGATTTCGAAAAAGAATTGATAGTTTCTACCTCTACCCTATCTATTATCATTTCAACGATCAACTTCCCCCATAATGATATCTATACTACCTAATATCGTCATGATATCAGCCAATTTCATTTTTTTAACTAGCTGAGGAAGAATTTGTAAATTAATAAAACCCGGTGGACGAATTTTCCATCTCCAGGGGAAAAGGCTGTCATCTCCTACCAGATAAATTCCTAATTCGCCTTTTGGCGCTTCTACTCTTACATAAAGCTCTTGCTTTGATAATTCAAAATTTGGGGAAGGTTTTTTACCAAGAAATCTATATTCAAAATCATTCCATTCCGAATTCTTTGCTTTCTTAAAGCGTCGGGCTTCTAAATTCTCATAAGGGCCTCCAGGAATTTTCTCTATAGCTTGTTGAATAATTTTTATGGATTCCTTCATTTCACCAATTCGTACTAAATAGCGAGCTAACGAATCTCCTTCTTTTTGCCATTGGACTTTCCAATCGAATTGATTGTAAGACTCATAAGGATCAATTTTACGAAGATCCCATTCTATTCCAGAAGCTCGTAACATTGGTCCCGATAAGCCCCAATTTACAGCTTCTTCTCCGCTAATAAAACCTACCCCTTCAACTCGTTCTAAAAAAATAGGATTCTGTGTAATAAGTTGTTGATATTCAACAACTCCTCGTAAAAAATAATCACAGAAATCTAAACATTTATCCATCCATCCATAAGGTAAATCGGCAGCTACTCCTCCAATGCGAAAGTAATTATGCATCATCCGCATACCTGTAGCAGCTTCAAATAGATCATATATCAATTCTCTCTCTCTAAAAATGTAGAAAAAAGGAGTCTGTGCGCCGAGATCCGCCATAAAAGGCCCAAGCCATAACAAGTGAGAAGCTATACGGCTCAATTCTAACATAATTACCCGAATATAGCTGGCTCTTTGAGGTATTTGAATATTCTCTAAGAATTCTGGTGCATTTACCGTTATTGCTTCTGTAAACATAGTAGCTAAATAATCCCACCGTGTTACATAAGGCAAGTATTGTATAATAGTTCTGTTTTCTGCGATTTTTTCCATTCCTCTGTGTAAATAGCCTAATATGGGTTCACAATCAACAACATCTTCACCATCGAGAGTAACGATCAGTCGAAGAACACCATGCATTGATGGGTGTTGAGGGCCCATATTGACTATCATTAGATCTTTTCTTGTAGACGGTAGACTCATATTCTTTTTTCTTCCTTAATTCATTATTCCATGAATTCCTCAAAACGAGGCTCATCAAAATGCAAAATCTAAGACTACTATAAGACTACTAATAAAATAAGAAAAAAATTCGAACGATTAAATTACTTCTCCCGAATATCCAACTGACTTATTAATTTCTTATAACGTACTCTATTTTTCTTTGCCAAATAAGCCAGCAAACGTTGACGTTTTCCCAAAAGTCTTCGTAGACCTCTTTCCGATGAAAAATCTTTTTTGTGTAATTCCAAATGTGAAGCAAGTCTCC